CCAACAAAAGGAGAGAGAGGGATTCGAACCCTCGATAGTTATTTTTATGAACTATACCGGTTTTCAAGACCGGAGCCATCAACCACTCGGCCATCTCTCCGAAAGACAATTTCTATTTTATTTTTTTTTCGCCAAATAGAACATAGTCCTATGAGTTAATACGATCGCTATGTAGAGGAAGATATAGGGTGTGACTTTCTTTATAGGTCTATTAATCTGGCTATATAAATAAATGAGATACGCGATCCAGTATACCCATTTGTGAAATCAAAAAGAACCTTTAACTTCATGTCCGAATAGAATAAAGTGGTAAAAAGAAATTGGAACTTAAGTCATCTCGAATCAATGGATTCATGATAAAATCCCTTTATTTATTAAAATTTGTTAGTGGGTAAGAGGATTAAATGGTGTATATTCTTTTGTTAATAGCTTGGAGGATTAAAAACATGACTATTGCTTTCCAATTGGCTGTTTTTGCATTAATTATTACTTCATCAATCTTACTGATTAGTGTACCCGTTGTATTTGCGTCTCCTGATGGTTGGTCGAGTAACAAAAATGTTGTATTTTCTGGTACATCTTTATGGATTGGATTAGTCTTCTTGGTGGGTATCCTTAATTCTCTTATCTCTTGAATTCATTCGTTGCAGATCCAAAAATGAGATGACCCCTCCCATTCCATGAATTACACATTCAAATTCAATATAAGTCCATAAAATGCAAATAAAGAAAAAAATGAGAGGGGGGGTCGAACTTCTGGAACTTGAATCAAATATGAATAAAAGATTAATAAATAGTTACTAAATATGAAATAGTAATAAATAACTAAATAAAAAAACTAATAAAAAATTGATATCAAATATCAATATAGAATATAATATTTTATGGAAATAGAAGATAGAAGAATCGTATATTTTTGAATATGGAATTCAATATTAATATATAGAATAAATATAATATAAATATATAATATTAATATATATATTTATATATATTAATAGAATTCTTAATTGAATTGATTTGGTGGTAGAATTTTATGAAATGACCCCAAACCAAAGAGTGTATCTCGTCTAGCTTTGAACAAATATTATCCATAAATTTCTTATCAAGAAGGCAAAAAATGCGGATATAGTCGAATGGTAAAATTTCTCCTTGCCAAGGAGAAGACGCGGGTTCGATTCCCGCTATCCGCCCAAATATAAATGGATTCAAAAAGATAAAAGATTAGGTATAGTTGACCGGGAAATATAGTAATTTTTTCCTCTCGTCCCAAAAGACAAGTATTAATTAATGACTAGTTAATAGAATCAAACTTACATTTCTTGAAAAAAAAAATGTTGCGGAGACAGGATTTGAACCCGTGACCTCAAGGTTATGAGCCTTGCGAGCTACCAAACTGCTCTACCCCGCGATGAAACAAAAAAACTTGGACTAAACTCTAATAAACAAAGAAGAATTGAATGAGCCCCTATTCCATATCTGTACAAATAGAATAGCCTATTTAGACAGAATGGTAAAGGGGCCTCATCGATCATAGAAAAAAATACAAAAATTAAGGGATACTTAAATCCTTACCAGCTTGATCTTGTTGCCCCTGGCAACAAACATGCATGAACCATTTCCCGAAGGATGTGTCCAGATAGTCCAAAGTCTCGATAGTTAGCTCTCGGTCTTCCGGTCGAAAAGCAACGTCGATGAAGACGTGTAGGTGCACTATTACGCGGTGGGGATTGTAATTTTCCATGAATTTTCCATTTCTCACTTAGCGACGGAATCTTACTTATTTCCTTTTTTGAGGATCGACGAATCAAATGATATTTTTTTTCCAATTTTTGCCTCTTCTTCTCCCGATAAATCAAACTTTTCTTTGCCATAATGCTTCAGTTCCTCTTATTATCAATGATAATGATACAAATCGGATCCTAGATGTAGAAATAAATATTAAGAGTGCATACCTATATTTTTTTTATTAAAAAAAATATATTATTGCGGATAGAATACATAAATAATTAACCGAATTTGCCCGATGTGGAGGCAATCAAGAAAGCCGCATAAGTGAATATATAACCTACAGAAAAGTGAGCTAATCCAACCAATCTTGCTTGCACAATTGAAAGAGCTACTGGTTTATCTTTCCATCGAATCAAATTTGCCAAAGGCGTGCGTTCATGAGCCCATGCTAAAGTTTCAATCAATTCCTGCCAATAACCACGCCAGGAAATTAAGAACATAAATCCTGTAGCCCAAACAAGATGCCCAAATAAGAACATCCATGCCCAGACTGATAAACTATTCATACCAAACGGGTTATATCCATTGATAAGTTGTGAAGAGTTTAACCATAGATAATCTCTTAACCATCCCATCAAATAAGTGGAAGATTCATTAAACTGTGAAACGTTACCCTGCCATAATGTGATGTGTTTCCAATGCCAATAAAAAGTAACCCATCCAATAGTATTTAACATCCAGAAAACTGCCAAATAAAATGCGTCCCAAG